AATAAAATGCCTGAAAAAAGGGTTACTTTGATAGAGTAAATCATGTATTATATATACTTTTATTATATTTTAAGAAATTATCTAATCCATAAATTTCAAAAATTTATATGCAAAAACACTTAAATATATAAAATTATATAGAAAAATAAGCTAAAATAAAGCTTTTGGATTCATACTTCAAATATAGAATAAAATTCTTTTTTCTGATAAATTTAAATTTAACAAAAATTATATTTTTCACATTATTATCATTTAGAACATTAATATCAATTTCAGCATCAAATTGATTATCTATATGAATAGGATTAGAATTAAACCTATTTTCTATTATCCCAATTTTAAATTTTAAATCATCAATTTACTCAATTGAAGCTACAATAAAATATTTTTTAATTCAAGCTTTTGCCTCAATTCTTCTATTAATCTTTCTAATTAATAAAAACTTTATATTTATAAATAATGATAATATACTAATTATAATACCATTATTAATAAAATTAAGACTAATACCATTTCACCTTTGATTACCTTCAATAATAGAAGGGTTAAACTGATTTTCATGTTTATTAATAATAACTTGACAAAAAATCACACCTATAATTATAATTTCTTACTTAAATATTAATAAAAATATAATTTTTTTAATTGCATTAATTTCAATAAATTCAATTTTTGGTTTAAATCAAAATTCAATACGAAAAATTTTAGCTATATCATCAATTAATAATTCTACATGAATACTATTTGCAATTCTAATAAATGAAAAATTATGAGTTAATTATTTTTTAATTTATTCAATACTAAATTTTTTAATCATTAAAATACTTAATAACTATAATATTAATTATATTAATCAAATAAAATTTTTCAATTTAAATTTTTTTTTTAAATTAAATATATTAATACTAATTTTTTCAATTATAGGTTTACCCCCTATATTAGGATTTATTATAAAATGAATACTAATTAAAACATTAATTTATAATAATATATATTTTATTATAATAATATTAATTATATTAACTATTTTAAATTTATTCTTTTATATTAAAATAACATATTTTATACTATTTAACTTCAATATTTTTAATAAATGATATTTACAATTTAAAAAAAATAATTATAACTTCATTATAATAATAAATTTTTTCAGATTATTTTTCAGTTATTTATTTATTTATTAAGGTTTTAAGTTAATTAATTAAACTATTAATCTTCAAAATTAAAAATATTATATTTTAAACCTTAATTAAATAATTAATACCTTTAAATTTGCAATTTAATATCATATAATTTGAATATAAGATTAAAATGATAAAAAGATTTTTCAATCTATATATAAATTTACAATTTATAACCTATTATCAGCCATTTTATCTATAAAATGAATTTTTTCAACTAATCATAAAGATATTGGAACTTTATATTTTTTATTTGGTATTTGATCAGGTATAATTGGATCATCACTTAGAATCTTAATTCGTCTTGAATTAAGACAAATTAATTCAATTATTAATAATAATCAATTATATAATGTTATTGTTACAATTCACGCTTTTATTATAATTTTTTTTATAACAATACCAATTGTTATTGGTGGATTTGGAAATTGGTTAATTCCTATAATAATAGGATGTCCTGATATATCTTTCCCACGATTAAATAACATTAGATTCTGATTATTACCACCCTCATTAATAATAATAATTTGTAGTTTTTTAATTAATAATGGAACAGGAACAGGATGAACTATTTACCCACCCTTATCAAATAATATTGCACATAATAATATTTCAGTTGATTTAACTATTTTTTCATTACATTTAGCAGGAATTTCATCAATTTTAGGAGCAATTAATTTTATTTGTACAATCTTAAATATAATACCAAACAATATAAAATTAAACCAAATCCCTTTATTTCCATGATCAATTTTAATTACAGCTATTTTATTAATTTTATCTTTACCTGTTCTAGCAGGTGCTATTACAATATTATTAACTGATCGTAATTTAAATACTTCATTTTTTGACCCAGCAGGGGGAGGTGACCCAATCTTGTATCAACATTTATTTTGATTTTTTGGTCATCCTGAAGTATATATTTTAATTTTACCAGGATTTGGTTTAATTTCTCATATTATTAGACAAGAAAGAAATAAAAATGAAACATTTGGAAATATTAGAATAATTTATGCTATATTAACTATTGGATTATTAGGATTTATTGTATGAGCTCATCATATATTTACAATTGGTATAGATGTGGATACACGAGCATACTTTACATCAGCAACAATAATTATTGCTATTCCAACAGGAATTAAAATTTTTAGATGATTAGCTACAATTTATGGGTCTAAAATTAATTTTTCACCTTCAACAATTTGATCATTAGGATTTATTTTTTTATTTACAATTGGTGGTTTAACAGGAGTTATTCTTGCTAATTCATCTATTGATATTATTCTTCATGATACTTACTATGTAGTAGCCCATTTCCATTATGTATTATCAATAGGAATTGTATTCGCAATTATTGCTAGATTAATTCATTGATTTCCAATTTTTACAGGATTCTCTATAAATAATTTTATTTTAAAAATTCAATTTATTCTTATATTTATTGGAGTTAATTTAACATTTTTCCCTCAACACTTTTTAGGTTTAAATGGTATGCCACGACGATATACAGATTACCCTAATAATTTTTTATTATGGAATATAATTTCTTCAATTGGATCAATAATTTCAACATTTAGTATTATTATTTTAATTTATTCAATTTGAAACAGAATTTTTTTAAAAAAAACTACAATTTTTAAATTAAATTTAAGTAATTCTATTGAATGAATCCATAATTTACCTCCTTTAGAACACTCATATTCAGAATTACCTTTAATTATTAATTTCTAATATGGCAGAAATTATATGCAATGAACTTAAAATTCATTTATAAAGATTAATCTTTTTTTAGAAATTATAACTTGAATAAAACTAAGATTCCAAAATAGAAATTCACCATTAATAGAACAATTAATCTTTTTCCATGATCACACAATTTTTATTATTATTATAATTATATCAACAATTACATATATAATATTATTTATTATAAATAATAAATTTATTAATATTAAAATTTCTGAAAATCAAATAATTGAATTTATTTGAACAGCAACTCCACCTATTATTTTAATTTTTATTGCAATACCTTCATTACATTTACTATATTTAATAGATGAAATTAAATGTCCTATTTTAACAATTAAAATTTTTGGTCATCAATGATTTTGATCATATGAATATTCAGATTTTTCAAATATTGAATTTGAATCTTATATAATCAATGATTTAAGTAAAGAAAATTTTCGTTTAATTGAAGTAGATAATAAAACTATTATTCCATATAAATTTAATATCCGACTATTAATCTCATCAGATGATGTAATTCACTCTTGAACTATCCCAAGATTAGCAATTAAAATTGATGCAATCCCTGGACGAATAAATCAAATTAATCTTTTTATAAATCGCCCTGGTATATATTTTGGACAATGTTCAGAAATTTGTGGAATTAACCATAGATTTATACCAATTCAAATTGAATCAATTAATTTAAATAAATTTATTTATTGAATTAAAAATTTTTAATTCATTAGATGACTGAAAAGCAAAGTAATGATCTCTTAAATCAAAATATAGTAAATTAGCAATTACTTCTAATGAAAGAGATTAGTTAAAATTATAACATTAATTTGTCAAATTAAAATTATTTATTAATATCACTTAATTCCACAAATAGCACCAATTAATTGATTAATTTTATTTATTTTTTTTTTTTCTATATTTTATTTAATTATAAATTTATTATATTTTAACTTTATTAAAAATATAAAAATAAAATTTTCATATAAAACCAATATAAAAAATTATAATAAATTTATTTAATATTTTTGACCCTTCAACAACAATTTTTAATTTAGAATTAAATTGAATCAGAACTTTTTTAATTATTTTATTAATACCAAATTTTTTATGAATTATACCAAATCGAATAAATTGAATATTATTTAAAATATTCAATATATTAAACAATGAAATATTAATATTATACAAAGCAAAAAAAACTAAATCACCTGCATTCCTATTTATTGCATTATTCATGTTTATTTTACTTAATAATTTTTTTAGATTATTCCCTTATATCTTCTCATCTTCAAGTCATATAATTTTTTCAGTTACATTAGCCTTACCCTTCTGATTATTTTATATTATTTTTTCAACATGTAAAAACACAAAAAATATAATTGCCCATTTAATTCCATTAAATACACCAATTTATTTAGCTCCTTTAATAACACTTATTGAAACTATAAGAATTATTATTCGACCTTTATCTCTATCAATTCGACTAACAGCAAATTTAATTGCAGGTCATCTTTTAATAACTTTATTAAATTTTAATTCAATAATAATTATTATCATTTTAATTCAAATATTCATAATAATTTTTGAATTATGTGTAGCTCTAATTCAAAGATACGTATTCTCAATTCTTTCATCTTTATACTCTAGAGAATAATGATAAAAATTAATCAACCTTATTTTATTTTAAATTTAAGCCCATGACCAATTTTAATAGCAATAAATACATTTAATCTAATAATCTCTAATGTAATAATTATAAATTTTAAATTTAATATTATATCATTAATAAATTTAATTATAATTATTAGTGTCTCAATATTATGATGACGAGATGTAATTCGAGAAAGAACATTTCAAGGTAATCATAATTTTTATATTATAAATTTAATTAAATTTAGAATAATTTTATTTATTATTTCTGAAATATTTTTATTTATTTCATTTTTCTGAAATTTCTTACATAATTCATTAGCTCCATCAATTGAATTAGGACTAAACTGACCACCTAAAAATATTAATTTTTTTAATCCATTATTAATTCCGCTATTAAATACAATTATTTTATTAACATCAAGATTTACTGTTACATTAACTCATTTATACTTATTAAATAATTCAAAAAAAAAAACAATTATTTTCATAAATTTAACAATTATTTTAAGTATTTATTTTTTAATACTTCAAATATTAGAATATAAACAAGCAACATTTACATTTTCAGATTCAATTTTTGGATCATCATTTTATATAGCAACAGGATTCCATGGATTACATGTAATTATTGGGACAATTTTCTTAATTGTTAACCTATTACGAATAATAAAAATACATTTCTCATATATTCATCATATTAGATTTGAACTAGCTGCATGATATTGACACTTTATTGATATTATTTGATTATTTTTATATATAACTTTTTACTGATGAAATAATTAATTTTATTAATATACAAATAGTATATTTGATTTCCAATCAAAAAGTTTAATTTTTAAATAAAATAATTATATTAAATTTAATTGCAATATTAACAATACTAATTACCATAATAATATTATTTATAGTTATAATTTTAATTAATATAAAAATAAAATTTAATTATAATAAATCAGCACCATTTGAATGTGGATTTGACCCATTTAATAAATCACGAATTCCATTTTCATTAAATTTTTATTTAATTGCAATTATTTTCTTAATTTTTGATATTGAAATTTCAATTATTCTCCCAATAATTATAAATTTTAAAATTTCTAATATATTATATTTTAATTTAATATTCAGAATATTTTTTATATTTATAATTATTACAATTTTTTATGAATGAAAATTTGGATCATTAAACTGAAAAATTTAAGGATAATAGTTAAAAATTATAACATTTAATTTGCTATTAAAAATTATTATATAATTTATCTTAAATAAGAAGTAAAAAAATTACATATTAATTTCGACTTAATAATAGATTATTATAATCCTTATTTATTAATTGAAACCAAAAAGAGGTTTATTACTGTTAATAATAATATTGAAAAAAAAATTCCAATTAAAAAGATTTTAAAAAAAAAGAAGCTGCTAACTATCTTTTAAAGCATTTTAAATGTTTAATCTTTTAAATATTTATTAGTTTAAAATAAAACATTATATTTTCAATATAAAAATAATTTCTTTTTATAAATAATTTTTTTTTACAAATTTATTTTTTAAAAAAAATATTTAATTAGAAAAAATTAACAAATAATAAAAAAAAAAATATACAAAGGTAGCTACCTTATAAAAAAATTAAAAAAAAAACAAATCAAAATTTAATCTTTTTCAAAAATAACAAAATAATAAACAATTAGAATTTTAACTTTATAATAAAAACTTACCCCAAAATAATTTTTTTTTACAAATTTATTTTTTAAAAAAAATATTTAATTAGAAAAAATTAACAAATAATAAAAAAAAAATGAAAAAATAAATAATTTATAAAAAAAATTTATTTAAAAAAAATAATTTTACCTTTATATCTTCAATATAATGCTCTTAATTAAGCTATTTAAATTTAATAATTAAATAATAAAATAATAAAAAATCATAAAAAAAATAATAAAATATAAACCTTATAACTATTTAAAAAAATTTTTTGACTAAAATCAATTATTTTTTTAAAAAAAAAAATTAAACCTCTATTTAAACTATACTCAATTCAACCAACTTCAAATACCTTTAAAGTAAAAAACCCAAAACAAAGAAAATTATTCAAAAAAAAATTTACCTTAAAAAACAATAAATTTCATATTAATCTAAAAAAAAAAATATTAAACATAGAAATAATATAACTTATAGAAAATAAAAAATTATTAAGCTCAAAAAAAAATCAAATTCTAAAAAATAAAATTAAAACTCTCAAAATCTTAAATTTAAATTCTAATAAAATTAAATCAAATTTATAAAATATTAATCATATAAAAAAAGAACCAAAAAATAATATAATGAAACTAATTAATATTATACTAATAATTAAAATTTTTCTTTCAAATTTAATAATTATTAAATAATTATATATAGAAAAATTCATTAATATTAAATAATAAATAACACGAATTGAATAAAAAAAAGTTAAAAAAAAAGAAAATAAAAAAAAAAAAAAAAAAAAAAAATTTAAATTAACTATTAAAAAATACTCAAAAATTAAATCCTTGGAATAAAAACTACAAAAAAAAGGAAAACCACATAATGATATTAAAGTAAACATAAAAATTAATCTACAAAAAGGTAAATAATCAACCAATCCCCCTATCTTACGAATATCTTGATTATTATTTATATTTAAAATTAAAATACCAGCTCTTAAAAATATTATAGAATAAATAAAGCATGTATTAATAAATAAAAAAAAACACATATCAATTTTACCTAAACATAAAATTATAAATATAAATCTTATTTGACTTAACGTAGAAAAAGCAATAATTTTTTTTAAATCAAATTCAAAAATTGCATTTAAACCAGATATTAATATAGTTAAACAAGAAAGTACTAATAAATAATTTAAAAAAGAAAATTTTAAGAAAATTTCATTAAAACGAATTATTAAATAAATACCAGCAGTTACTAAAGTAGAAGAATGAACTAAAGAAGAAACAGGAGTAGGTGCTGCTATAGCTAAAGGTAATCAAGAAGAAAAAGGAATTTGAGCTCTTTTAGTTAAAGATGCAAATATAATCATTAAACTAATAAAAAATAAATAATTTAAATTTCTATAATAATTAATAAAAATAAAATTTCAAGAACCAAAATTTAATATTCAAATTATTGATATAATAATAAATAAATCACCTAAACGATTTAAAATAACAGTAACTAAACCTGAACTATAAGACTTCTTATTTTGATAAAAAACTACTAAACAAAAAGAAACTATACCTAAACCATCTCAACCTAATAAAATACTAATTAAATTAGGTCTAATAATTAAAAAAAACATAAATATAATAAAAAAATTTATTAATATTAAAAATCGATTTTTATTAAAATCATAATTTATATATTCTATTCTATATAATAAAATCATAGAAGAGATTAAAAAAACAAAAGAAATAAATATTAAAGATATTCAATCTAATAAAATAACATATAAAACTATACAAGAATTAATAAAAAAAAAATATAATATTCAAAAAAAAAAAATATATTTTCAATAAAATAAAATTTATCAAAATAAATTAATAATAAACCCAAAATAAAAAAAATAATAAATAACATAAAAAAAAAAAAAAAAAAAAAAAAAAAAAAATTAAATTTAATTATTTAAATATATATTATAATCTTTAATTCCACAAATTAATATTTTAATTAAACTATTTAAATAAAAAAATAATTCTAAAATTAAAAAAATAATATTTAAAGGTAACCAATGCATAAATAATAATAAATACTCTCTTAAATTAATATAAACTAAATAATTCATATTAAAAAATAATTTACCATATTGAGTATACAAATATAAATAAAGACTATATAAAAATATTAAAATTATAATTAATAAATATAAAATATAAAAATAATCTAATCAAATTATCAAACTAATTAATAAAAATAATTCACCAAATAAATTTAAAGAAGGAGGAAAAGATATATTAGAAGAACATAATAAAAATCATCAAAATGACAAAAAAGGAAAAATATTAATTAAACCCTTATTTAAAAATATACTACGACTCTTAAAACGTATATAACAAATATTTCTTAAACAAAATAAACCAGAAGAACATAAACCATGCCCAAATATTAAAATTAATGAACCAAAATAACCTAAATTATTTAAAGTTAAAAACCCAATAATAACTAATCCTATATGAACAACAGAAGAATAAGCAATTAAAATTTTTAAATCTCTTTGAAAAAAACAAACTAAACTTAGAATTATTATACCTAATAAACATAAAGAAATAAATAAATAATTTAACTTAAGATTAATTTTAAAAATTAATATTAAAACATGATAAATACCAAAACCACCTAACTTTAATATAATACCAGCTAAAATTATTGAACCAGAAATAGGAGCTTCAACATGAGCTTTAGGTAACCAAATATGAAATATAAATAAAGGTATTTTTACTAAAAAAATCATTATTAAAAATAAATAATAATAAAAATTTAAATTATTTAAATAATCAAAATAATATATAAATATAAAATTAAAATTATTTAAACTCAATAAACAAGAAAAAAAAGGTAATGAAAAAAAAATTATATAAATAAACAAATAAAATCCAGCTTTAAAACGTTCATATTGATAACCCCAACCATAAATTAAAATAATAATAGGAATTAAATTAATTTCATAAAAAATATAAAATAAAATAAAATTATTACTAAAAAAACAAAAATAAAAAATAATAATAAAAGTAAATATTAAAAAATTAAAATAATTCAAATAATTATTTTTAAAATTAAGGCTAGGAATATAAACTAATCTAATAATTCAAACTCCTAACATAAATATTAAATAAGAAAACATATCTATACCAAATAAATAACTAACATTTAAAAAATAATTGAATATTGGAATCTTAAAATATATGAAAAAAAAAAAAAAAAAAAAAAAATTCTGGGCTAATCATCATCTTTTAATCTTCAAGCTAAAAAAAATCATTCTAAATATAATTAATATTAAAATTATTAACATTGTAAAATTATTAGAGACTTTAAATAATCATTACCATATATACGAACTATTAAAATCAAAATTGTTAAACCTAACACTCTTTCACTAATACAAAAAATAAAAAATACTAATAATAAAACATATTGTTTAATAAATATTATTAAATTTAATAAAAATAATAAAGACAAAATTAATAATAAATATTCTAATCCTAAAAGTATTATTAATAAATGATTAAAATTAAAAATATAAAATAAAACCCCAGAAAATAATATAAATATTAGAACTAAAATAAATAAATTTATCATTTTAATAGTTTAAAAAAAACATTGATATTGTAAATCAAAATTATAAAATTATTTAAAATAATCAGTATAAATATACAAATATTATCATTAATCTCCAAAATTAACATTTTAATTAAAATATATACTGAATTTTAAAACTTATTCTTTTTACTAATCTAATTATAGCAATTATATTAACAATAATAAAATCACCCATTAGATCAAACTTAGTTATTTTAATTCAAACAATAACTTTAACTATAATAATTAATTTAATTAATAAAACAGCATGAATCTCATTTATAATTTTTATCTTATATATTGGAGGATTAATAATTATTTTTTTATATATTTCAAGAATTGCTTTTAATGAATTAAATATTAATAAAAATTATAAAAATATAATTTTTAAATTAATTATTATTTTTTTTACATTAATATACTTTAAAATATCATTAAATATAGAAAATATAAATTATGAAAATAAATTTATATTTGAAGATAATTTTTATCTATTAAATATATTTATCATACCTAATAATCTTATAATTTATATAATTATATTTATTCTTTTTTTTATATTAATTTTAATTATTTGAATATTAAAAATTAATAAAGGACCAATTCGACAAAAAATTAACTAATGAAAAAAAATATAATAAAAATTTTATCGCCAATATTAAACTTACCTACACCTGCTAGAATTAGTTTTATATGAAATTTCGGATCTTTATTAATAATTTGTTTAATAAATCAAATTTTAACAGGATTATTTTTAGCTTTTCATTATAAAACAGATATTAATTTAGCATTTCAAAGAATTATTAATATAAATCGAAATGTAAATTTTGGATGATTAATTCGATCTTTTCATGCTAATGGAGCATCAATATTCTTTATTATACTTTATATTCATATCAGACGAGGAATTTATATAAACTCATTTAATTTTAAAATAACTTGAATTATTGGAGTAATATTATTATTATTAACTATAATAACAGCTTTTGTAGGATATGTTTTACCATGAGGACAAATATCATTTTGAGGAGCAACAGTAATTACAAATCTTCTATCAGCAATTCCTTATTTAGGAAACTCAATTGTAATTTGAATTTGAGGAGGATTTTCTATTAGAAATGCTACATTAACTCGATTTTTTTCAATTCATTTTATTTTACCCTTTATTATTATTTTTTTTACTTTTATTCATTTATTTTTTTTACATATAACAGGATCTAATAATCCATTAGGTATTAATAGAAATTTTGATAAAATTACATTCTCACCTTATTTCTTAATTAAAGATTTAATTGGATTAATCATATTTATATGAATTTTTTTTATCCTAACCTTAATTTTCCCATATATATTAAACGATCATAATAATTTTGTAATAGCAAACCCAATAGTTACACCTACCCATATTCAACCAGAATGATATTTTTTATTTTCATACTCAATTTTACGAGCAATTCCTAATAAATTAGGTGGGGTTATTGCTTTAATATTATCAATTTTAATTTTATTAGTATTACCTATATTAAACAACAAAAATTTTCTAAGAAATAAATTTTATCCATTAAATAAAATTATATTTTGAATTTTTACCATAACATTCTTTATATTAACTTGAATTGGTATACAACCAGTTGAATACCCATTCATCTCAACAAGCCAAATTTTTACAACAATTTATTTTTCATATTTCTTTATTAATTTTTATATTATAAAAATATGAGATAAATTATTAATTCAATAAATTAAGTTAATTAATTTATTTAAAATATTTATTTTGAAAATAAAAAAAAGAATTTAACTCTATTAACTTAATACTAAAATTAATGATATAAGTTAAATAATTTAATAGAAAAATTAAATATAAATAAAAATAATGATAGGGGTAAAATCAATTTTCAAACTAAATATATTAATTTATCATAACGAAAACGTGGTAAAAATCCACGTAATCAAATAACTAAAAATATAAATAATAAAATAAAAATATTTAAATAAAATTTATTCATTATTAAACCAAAAAATATTTCACACAATAATATCCCTATAAATATAATTCTTATATATTCAGATATAAAAATAAAAATAAAAGATAAACTTCTAAATTCAATGTTAAATCCAGAAACTAATTCTGACTCTCCTTCAGAAAAATCAAAAGGAGAACGATTTATTTCCGCTAAAAATCTAATTAACAATAAAATAAAAATTAAAAAAAGAAAAAAAAAAAATTTAGAATTCATTTGATAAATATAAAAATCATTTAAATTAAAACTATTAATTAAAAATATTAAATTTATAATAATAATTATTATTCTTACTTCATAAGAAATTATTTGAGAAATAAAACGAATTATCCCTAAAACTGAATAATTTGAATTAGAAGATCAACTAACTATTAAAAAAATATAAACTATTAAACTTGAACAACAAAATATATAAATTAAACCAAAACCTATAATATAATTTATACCGATATAAGGATAAATAAATCAAAAAAATACAGAAACTAGTAAACCTAATATAGGAGAAATTATAAAAACAAAAAAATTCATATTTACAGGATAATTAACTTCTTTAAAAAATAATTTTAAACCATCACCTATAGGTTGAAAAACACCCTTAAGAAAAAATTTATTAGGCCCTTTACGCAATTGAATATAACCTAAAACTTTACGTTCTAATAAAGTAAAAAAAGCTACTCTTATAAAAACTATTAAAAACAAAATCAAAAAATTAACAATTATAATAAAGATAAAAATTACTATTTATAATTAAAATTATATAATTAAATTCTAAATTTAACACAATTATCTGCCAAAATAGTTAAATTAATTTAATTCATTTAATAAAAATTTAATTCAATTATTTAATCCTTTCGTACTAAAATAATTTATTTTTTAAAAGATAGAAACCAACCTGGCTTACACCGGTTTGAACTCAGATCATGTAAGAATTTAAAGGTCGAACAGACCTAATACTTAAAATTTTGCACCTAAGATTAATCTTAATTCAACATCGAGGTCGCAAACTAATTTTTAAATTTGAACTTAAAAAATTAATTACGCTGTTATCCCTAAAGTAACTTTTTCCTTTAATTAAAAATTTTAATTCAAATACTCATTAAATAATGTAAAATTTTAAAAAAAGTTTAATAATTTTTTTTATCACCCCAATAAAATAAATAATAAAATTAAAATATTTATAAATCCAAAAAAATCAAAATTAATATTTATAAAGTTTTATAGGGTCTTATCGTCCCTTTAAATAATTTAAGCTTTTTTACTTAAAAATAAAATTTTAATTATATAAATAATAAAGTTTATTTCTCATCAAATCTTTCATACAAGTCCTCAATTAAAAGACTAATTATTATGCTACCTTTGCACAGTCAAAATACTGCAGCTATTTAATAAATCATTGAGCAGATCCTATATTAAATTAAACTTAATACAATGTTTTTGTTAAACAGATGAAAATAATTTTTGCCGAATTCATAATTTATAAATAAAAATTATACTAATTTAATCATTATTACTATTAATTAAATATTAATTAATAAAATTTAATATAAAAAATAAATAAATTTATAATAAATTAAAAATAAATAAATAATAAATTTTTACAAACTTAAATAAAAATTTCTATTCCTATAAATTATTAAAATAAATAAATTATTATATAAAAATTTCAAGCTTATCCCTAAAATAATTTAAATTTAAAATATTAATATAAAAAATCAATATAACTTTTAAAATTTTAAATTAAATTTAAATCTTAAATAACTAAATATAATATAACGAATTAAATTTCAAAACTAATATTATTTTTTAAATATTTATAACACAATAAATTAATAATAAAATTAACTCTATAAATTTTGAGAAATTAAAAAAAAATTAAAAATTTTAATCAACCCTGATACAAAAGGTACTAAAAATATTCTTTTAAAAATTTAATTAATTCTTTTACAATACTATTAAACTATAAATCTATAAATTAATTTTTACTAAATACTAAAACTCTAAATAAATAAATTACTTTTATAAAAAATCAAAAAAAAATAAAAATATTAATAATTTTAATTTAAATAAAGTTTAACAACATCTTATCATTGTAAATGATATACTTAAATTTAGATATTTATTTATAATAAATATCTTTCTAAATACACTTTCCAGTACACTTACTTTGTTACGACTTGTCTTATTTTTAATAAGAATGACGGGCAATATGTACATATTTTAGATCTTTCTTCATATTAATTAAATAAATAAATTTACTATTAAATCCAATTTCATTTTAATTTTCATTTAAAATCCATAAATAAAATTTAATGTAACCCATTAAATACTTATTTATAAACCACATCTTGACTTAACATAAATTACAAAAATAAATAAAGAAAATAAATTTTTTAATATATTCATGACAGCGATATATGAATTATTAAAATAAGTAAAATAAATCGTGGATTATCAATTAAAAAACAGGTTCCTCTAATAAGACTAAAATACCGCCAAATTTTTTAAATTTAAAGAACATAACTATTAATTTTTTAGTAAATTAATTTAAATTTTTATAATAGGGTATCTAATCCTAGTTTTAAATAAAATTTAATAGAATAAAATAATTACAATAATAAATTTTAATTAAATTTTACTTTATTAAAAAAAATTAAATTATAAATTATATTTTAATACTAATAACCAAACTATTTTATTTGTATATTATGTTTAACCGCAACTGCTGGCACATATTTAGTTTATACTTAAATTAATAATTAAATCTAAATTTCTTTAATATTTAATATTTAATACTGAGAATTATTAAAATCCTTTAAGAAATAATTAACAATCAAAAAATTTCATGTATTTTTTTAATTAAATAAAATTTTATAACAAAATAAATTATATTTATATGTAAAATAATAATAATATGGTTTTATATTATTAATTTACATAATATTTAATATAATTAATTAAAATTAGTTTAACAAATTTCAAATATTAATTATAATTCAAATTAATAAAAAATCCAATAATTATATTCAAATATTTTAAACAAAATAAAATTTTACTAAATAAAGTATAAAATTCAAATAAATAATTACATTTTTTTGAATTTTAACCCAAAATCATATACAATTTAATAATTATATTCAAGTATTTTTAACAAAACAAAACTTTTAATAAACAATAAAACTCAATTAAATAAAAATTTTACCTAAGTTTAACCCTGAAATAATATAAAATTTAATAATTATATTCAAATATTTTAAACAAAATAAAATTTTTACTAAATAAAGTATAAAATTCAAATAAATAATTACATTTTTTTGAATTTTAACCCAAAATCATATACAATTTAATAATTATATTCAAGTATTTTTAACAAAACAAAACTTTTAATAAACAATATAACTCAATTAAATAAAAATTTTACCTAAGTTTAACCCTGAAATAATATAAAATTTAATAATTATATTCAAATATTTTAAACAAAATAAAATTTTACTAAATAAAGTATAAAATTCAAATAAATAATTACATTTTTTTGAATTTTAACCCAAAATCATATACAATTTAATAATTATATTCAAGTATTTTTAACAAAACAAAACTTTTAATAAACAATAAAACTCAATTAAATAAAAATTTTACCTAAGTTTAACCCTGAAATAATATAAAATTTAATAATTATATTCAAATATTTTAAACAAAATAAAATTTTTACTAAATAAAGTATAAAATTCAAATAAATAATTACATTTTTTTGAATTTTAACCCAAAATCATATACAATTTAATAATTATATTCAAGTATTTTTAACAAAACAAAACTTTTAATAAACAATATAACTCAATTAAATAAAAATTTTACCTAAGTTTAACCCTGAAATAATATAAAATTTAATAATTATATTCAAATATTTTAAACAAAATAAAATTTTACTAAATAAAGTATAAAATTCAAATAAATAATTACATTTTTTTGAATTTTAACCCAAAATCATATACAATTTAATAATTATATTCAAGTATTTTTAACAAAACAAAACTTTTAATAAACAATAAAACTCAATTAAATAAAAATTTTACCTAAGTTTAACCCTGAAATAATATAAAATTTAATAATTATATTCAAATATTTTAAACAAAATAAAATTTTTACTAAATAAAGTATAAAATTCAAATAAATAATTACATTTTTTTGAATTTTAACCCAAAATCATATACAATTTAATAATTATATTCAAGTATTTTTAACAAAACAAAACTTTTAATAAACAATATAACTCAATTAAATAAAAATTTTACCTAAGTTTAACCCTGAAATAATATAAAATTTAATAATTATATTCAAATATTTTAAACAAAATAAAATTTTACTAAATAAAGTATAAAATTCAAATAAATAATTACATTTTTTTGAATTTTAACCCAAAATCATATACAATTTAATAATTATATTCAAGTATTTTTAACAAAACAAAACTTTTAATAAACAATAAAACTCAATTAAATAAAAATTTTACCTAAGTTTAACCCTGAAATAATATAAAATTTAATAATTATATTCAAATATTTTAAACAAAATAAAATTTTTACTAAATAAAGTATAAAATTCAAATAAATAATTACATTTTTTTGAATTTTAACCCAAAATCATATACAATTTAATAATTATATTCAAGTATTTTTAACAAAACAAAACTTTTAATAAACAATATAACTCAATTAAATAAAAATTTTACCTAAGTTTAACCCTGAAATAATATAAAATTTAATAATTATATTCAAATATTTTAAACAAAATAAAATTTTACTAAATAAAGTATAAAATTCAAATAAATAATTACATTTTTTTTAAATTTTTTATAAATAATAATACAAAATTTAATAATTTTATTCCATATTATTATAAAAAATAAATATTTCAATAAATTTATTTAATTAAATTAGAATTTCTAACAAAATAATTAATTATTAAAAAATAAAAAAAAATACTTATTTTAATAATTAAATTTATATTTAAATATAAATAAAAAAAAACCTTCTTTTTCCTCGAATTTTGACCATTCCTATATATATATATATACAATTAATATGTATATATATTCATATAAGGATTTATATATTAATATATATATATATATACTAAATGTATAGATAGGTATTACTATATAACTCTATATATATATATATATATATATACTATAAAATAAGCTATATAGATGTATATATGTATTACATATATATACTATATACATAAGAAATCTATATATGTATACTACTATATATATTAATAAATCCTCTATATACTCTTTCTTCTTCCTTTTTTTTTTTTTAAAGGGGGGGCATAGCCCCCCCTTTTCTGACAACTACAAACGTCATGCCTCATTAAAACATATTTTTTTTAAAATTTTACTGACATTTTTTCCAATGTAAGCATAAACCAGTAAACATTTTTTTATTAAACAATATTTTTAA